TAGTAAAGAAAAAAACAAGAAAAAAAGAATTATAAAATAATAAGAAGAACTCACATTTTGATTCTATTTTGACTCTATATCATAGGAATGGAAATAGTTCTTCTTATTATTGTTGTTGCTTTAATAACAAGCATTTTTGTTTTCAAATCAGATAAATTTTTTTCTATCTATGATTCATTGGAACAAAAAAGGGCCTGGATAGGTCAGTACCTATCCGGGCCGTGGGAATAAAATAAAAAGGCCCTTTTGAACAAACTCAAAGAAAGATTCTTTTTTTTTCTATATTTCTATTGGAAATATATTTTTCGAGCCCTTACTTTATGGAATTGGAATTGCTGATAAAAGTTGTATATATCTATATAATAAAAAGAGATAAAAAAATAATAAAGAAAGATAAAGAAAGACTTTTTCAATCTTTACTTTATGTATGGGAGAGATGGCTGAGTGGACTAAAGCGGCGGATTGCTAATCCGTTGTACGAGTTATTCGTACCGAGGGTTCGAATCCCTCTCTTTCCGTTTCCATTGATGAATTGATATTTTATTTTTCTTTCGAATTTCTCGAACCCTTTTTCTTTTTTCATAGTTAAAGGTGTGGAATAGATAAAATCCGAAGAAAATTTGAAAATCAAGTAAGGAAAATGCCTTTATTTTTTATTCTTCATTCTTCACGCCCAGGATTACGTCCCGGATCATTAGATAGGAATCCGAAGATGAAGAGAGAAACAAAGAATATCACTACTGTGTAAACGAAGAGTTTGAGAGTAAGCATTACACAATCTCCAAGATCATTTTTTGGGAAAAAGAGAATAGATTTTCCATTTTTATACCACATATCCTATTTTGACTCCTATTTTGACACCAAGACATGAGAAGTAGTTTCTAGAAATGGAAAAGCATTTTCAAAAAATCATTTGTAATTAAGAGTCTTTCATTGCCAAAATTTTCTTTCATACCCACAATTAGATATTGTGGGGGACCCTAATTAATAGTGCCTTTCACTGGAAAAAGGAAAGGGTTAGAATGAGGTGATACAGATTTATTGCGACTATCCGATACTTTGACTTTCAATGTTTTAATTGAGGGTTCATAATCTAAGATTTTTCTAATCTTATCAATTGTTAGAATTTTTTTTCTCGAAGAAATCATGAATTTTTCTAGGGCAGTATTAAATATTTCATCGAAAACTTACAGCGGCTTGCCAAACAAAGGCTAAGAGAAAAAAGAACAGAGGTATGACTGGCATAACATCTACGATTGGATTCAAAAAAGCATAGGCTTCGGGCAATTTGGCGAAGAAAAAATTACTCGAATAAAGGGCAGAATTAAGACAGATACAGATCAAACTAAAGATATTAAGCATAACAAACATTTTGTTCTTGGAGATAATTGAATTTTGATTGAGTTATTGATATGGTATTGATATAAGGGAAAAAAGAATAAAGTAGGGTAGACCAAAAAATCCTTCTTTTTCTTTTAACTAACCCAATCAAGAATACTTCAAGTCTCAAAAGAGAATAGAAGAAATCATACTTTCATAAATATCTTAATTGAATTATATGTAATGATCAATAAATTCAGTTTAATTCTATGTCTATACGTGTCAAAATCCTAGCAACAATCTAATCTATTCCATAAATATTTGGACTGGAATTGACGAACGACTAATAACAATATTAGTGTTTATTAGTGTCGACTAGAAATCTAAATGGGGCGTGGCCAAGTGGTAAGGCAACGGGTTTTGGTCCCGCTATTCGGAGGTTCGAATCCTTCCGTCCCAGAGCATACCAATTATATCAGAATAAAGATTGCTTTAAAAGTTGGAGGGGCCTTTGATTCTATGCCCATCCCCTTCATATTGAAGGTTAGTTACTTAGAAAAACCTTACGTCTCATATCCATTTGCATTCTCAATGATGCATTCTAGATCGAAATCCGAAAGAAAAGCCTCTATATTCCCTATCTATTATTCCCTATCCCTTAAATGAGGTAGCCTAATTATTAATTCTCTGTGGATTGTTTTATTAAAAAATAAACAAGAGGGTTTTCTTGGTACTAATGGAATTCAATTAATGGGATTAAATCTCTTAAGGCTAGGTTAGGGGAAACTAAAATAAAAATAGGAACAAAGACTCGTTTGGCTTTGTACCTAGACAAGATAGTCTAGCATCCCGTAAAAGAGGATCTTTTTTTTTATTTATGATTCATCATCCCATATTATTTGTGAAATAGATCAGTAAATAGATCAGTAGTGGAAGGTATCAATTTCAATATCGGTGTCTGTACAAATCTCATTAACAAACAATCAAGTTACATATGTAACAAATCCATTTTCTTTGAACCTCAGTTTTAGGTATTTCGTCTTTGGCTCTAATGAATTATTGTAAATCTATTATTGTAAATCTATGTAACAATTCAGACGGGGCAATTCATACATTCTATTTACTTTTTACTTTATGGAAAGATTCTTATGGAAAAATTACAGAAAGATTACTGAACCTCAAGTCAAACAAAATATAACAAAATACCTAAAAAATGAGGAAGGAAATTTTTAGATGTATGTATTTGTTATCGTTCTATTTCAGCGACAATGAGGTTTCGATTTTCGTGAAAAAGATTTATGATCTTTAAAATTTTTTAAATTAAAATATTTCACATAGAATATCCATAATTACTTCCAGTAACAATTGTTCAGTCTAAGATACAGAAATCTCCTATTCTTTCGGTTCTTATTTTATCAATCATATGAAAGAATAAGGATCTAAATCTTCTTCACGAAAAAAACGAAGAGAAATTGGATTTGTTTTTGATCTATCTATTTGCTTTAAATCATTGTTGGTTCAGTTCAAAACGAAACATGGATTTATCTCTCTTATTTATAAGGATCAAATGCGGTTTTTTTTATTGTTTGTAAAACTTTATTCAACTCAAATAATGATGTAATGATGTCGAAGTAGTCAATTTTTTCAATTAAATATTTGTAATGATTTATTATTAGATTAGTCTTTCGTACTTGAAGAAGTATTAGATTGATGAATCTATCCTATTGTGTCACTTGAAGATGCAGATTCAAAAATAACTCATTTATTTTATATTTGTATCCTTTTATTTTTATATAAATTTGATTTTTATAAAAATTTTTATAAATATATAAATATAAATGTCTATTATATTATGTATTATAAAATATATAATAATATTATATTTTATCATATCTATAATTATTTTAGAATATTTATAATAATATATATATAATTATAGATATTCTATTATTATTATACTATTTATATATTATAGATATTCTATTATTATACTATTTATATATTATAGATATATTATAGATAAATTATAGATATTAGAATATCTAATTTTATATTTATATGTAATTTTATAGGTATAAAAGATATAAAAATATAAATCATTTTATAGATAGATAATCTATCTAGATTATAGATATAAGAAAATCTAATAAAAAATGTTGCATTCATACAATAAAATACGGGATTAAGTTGAATTCTTGATGAGACATCTTCAGAAAAATATCTACACATCCATAAAAAAAAAGAAACAAGTATAGATTACTATGTACCGACTAAAACAATGACTATTCATGGTTCCATAATTGAATCAATTACATACCGGCTCCAAACTAGAGGAATGTTATGGTAAAACTTCGTTTGAAACGATGTGGTAGAAAGCAACGTGCGACTTGAAGGACATGATCAGTTGTGGATTTTTACACCCACCATTTTTTTATATTCAAATTTTATTATATAGTTATATAGGAATGAAGGTGCTCTTGGCTCGACATCGTTTGTTCTGCTCCACTAGAAGAACCCCTCTTTTCTTTTTTTGTTGGGTTGTAATGTAAATAGTACATGATGGAGCTCGAGTAGAAAGTATTGATTCATTTCTCGGGGGCAAGGATCTAGGGTTAGTGCCAATCAAGAAGTTGGAAATACTTTGTAAGTATATCTTCGATATAGACGAAAGGATACAATTCAAGCAAGTTTAAAATCCAAAAAGAAAATTTGTTTGAATTTGTAGAACACTTTCAATCAAAAGTGTATCGTGCGGGAATCAACCGTTCGTATGATTCTTTGATAAAAATAAATCACAAAAAAAAGGTATGTTGCTGCCATTTTGAAAGGATTAAGGATCATCGAAGTAATGTCTAAACCCAATGATTTAAAACAGAAATAAAGGATCCCGGAACAAGGAAACGCCGTTTTCAATTGTCTCAAAAACTAGGATTAGGATCAGAATGACGAATACAATAGATTTTAAACGAGACAAACAAAAAGGGGGTTAGAGACCGCTCAATAAATGAAATGCCTAAGGGTTGTCCTTTGAGCTATTTGAGAGTTATCCAACTTGAGTTATGAGTACGAATGATTTTATATTTTTGGGGAAAGAAGAACAAAAAAAAGGACTTAAATTAAATCATAGTCTAATGAATTTGATGATTTTATAGATCTATTTGCCATTGGAATTCTATACATCGACATAACTTTGAATCATTTTTTCTCGAGCCGTACGAGGAGAAAACTTCTTATACGTTTCTAGGGGGGGGGGGTATTGTTCACCTACATCTATCCCAATGAGCCGTCTATCGAATCGTTGCAATTGATGCTCGATCCCGAAGAGAAGGAAGAGATCTTCGGAAAGTGGGTTTTTATGATCCGATAAAGAATCAAACTTATTCAAATGTTCCTGCTATTCTATATTTCCTTGAAAAAGGAGCTCAACCTACAGGAACTGTTCATGATATTTCAAAGAAAGCGGAGGTTTTTACGGAACTTCGTCTTAATCAAACGAAATTCAAATTCAATCAATGAAATACAAAAAACGAGGGGGGGATGACTCGTATATAGCTTTGTATAACTTTCTCTACTACTGCCCCTTAATCTATCTTATTGATATAAGATGGATAGAAAAAAGATCAAGTGAATAGATGAAGGAATTATATCTAGAAATATAAAATTCTGACATTACCTTCAAT